TGTTTGTTCTTGCATATCCCTACTGGTTTTCCAAATTAATCCCGCAGATACATATAATTCAGAAGAATATGTGAGTGATTCATACACAGCATCTCTTTCTTTTATCAACGGTTCAACCAATTGATATGTTTCCACAAATAATTGAAATTCAATTTCTTGATCTGTATCTTCAATTTTTGGAAACTTATAAAGTTCTTCCGTCAAGCCCTGATCAATAAACCTACAAAATCCTTCAAATTGTATCTGATTAAACCCAGGTATTGTAGACATTCCCTCATTTCCATTCCGGAGCATTTTAAATTGCCTTTCCCACTTATCGAAAAACCCCACTATTGGATCATTCTTCATCGAATCATATGAATCGATCTAGCAATGATGGAATTTATATTCTGTTTACTGAATCACATGAAATTTTACCCAACTACATATAATATATGTATGTAATGTATGAAATACGTATGAATGGAGGAATAAAGAGAATTTTCTATTCAAATTGGAATTTGCAACAGATACAAACGAAAAGGAATTGATAAATGCCACTTAAACTTATGACGTTTTTTTATAGAATATAAAAACAAAAGCGATTCAATTTCTACCATTAATATGATATTACATATTTCAATCCCACTGGATATCAGAAAAATAAATGTATTCAGGATTTGATCTGTTCGATAAGATTAAGATAAAGACAGAATAATCATAAAGAATATAATAATATAATATAGAGTTGATTTTTTTTAGCACTTAACCCTTTTTCGTGGATTCTGTTGTTCAAAAAAAGATTCGCAGAAAAGGAAGATATTTTTACCTATTTTTAGTCGAATTATATTCTTAGTAGAATTCATAGAATATAATTGAAGTGCGTAAGAAAGGTTCTATTTATGAAACATGTGCGGATATCGATATATCCGTCTCCTCCTTTATAGCAGTTCTATTCGGAGCAACGTAGGTCGTGCTTTATCCAAATTTCTATTTTATATTCAATCTATTCAATGAAAATTTGACGCACAATAATTTCCTGCTAATTCCCTATAGGCATCATATAGATAAGATACCCCTAGATATCTGTGTAATAATTTTTCTTCTAGGGTTTACATATACTCATAATTGCTATTATAATTGAAATTGAGAAGGCTTTTTTTTTTGAAAAGAATCAATACTGATTAGTTATGTCTCCATTTTGATTTTCTTATGTCATTACGGAAACCCAATTTGAGATTCAAATCCAAGAATAGTTCATGAATTCACAGCCGATAGTTAATGGTTCCAATTTGTCTTGAAATTTTTGTTTTTGTGACTGAAAAGACACATTTTTTTTTTCAATATAAAAAGAGAGAGGAAGTTTTTAGTTATTGTGTCTTTTGATAGACTATACAATCAATCCAAGGGATATATCCAATCCAAAAAAGGAAGGATTTCTTTTAGTTTAGTAATTAGGAAAGGGATTAAGGAAAAAGGAATTCAAGATGCAAGTATAAATATAAAAATATAAAAAAGGGGGAATATTTTCATCTATTTTGTATCGTTTTGGCGGCATGGCCGAGTGGTAAGGCGGGGGACTGCAAATCCTTTTTCCCCAGTTCAAATCCGGGTGTCGCCTGATCAACAAAAGACTAAAAATTCCTTATTCTGTTCTACTGATATAACTCGACGAATTAGTCCCCAGCAGAGGGGGATATTTGTTTGATTCTAAGCATCTGTAGAGGGCTGTAAATCCTTGCGTCGAGGCTTCAACAAAAGAAAGATTAGAGTAGTGTAAGGGAATCGGTAAGTCTTGATAGCCCTTCCACTACTAATGTAGTGTCTACTAACTAGGCCTTGAATTAGATTGGATAGCCGGACGGGGAGTCTAATTAGTAGAGTAGTTGTGGAAAGGGCGGAAGATACTTTGTATACAGACTCACGAGAGTCTCTGAATGTTTGAGCATTCAATAAATATTAGATTGGAGCTTTTTTTTTATATAAAAAAGTGCAAAAAGAAAGAATTGATTTTTGGTAACCCTACTCAAGAATGAGCTATTTTACGATTGTTTCAAAGAAACAATCAGGAGAGGATAAAGATTATATTAAATGGGAAATCGAGGTATGTGATGGATAGCAATCTGTCTTGATTCCGTATTTTTATGCCTTTTACTTATGAAGGACAAAAAAAGAAACACTAGGTTTGATTATCCTACATGTTCTATTAGTAACATTCCCTCGATACTTCTAAGGGTGTCCCTTCCTGTTGTTATTTTGCTTGGGCTTAATGTTTCCAGATTCTACTAGAAATCATATAAGAACTTGTTATAAGTGGATTTATTGGATTAGTTCATCACATAGTGTTGGCCCAGAACACCCTCCTTTTTTTTGACTCTGCACCATTGATTCCACTATTATTAGTGAGCAATAATGGAATAATTCCTTCATATTCATAGAGGTAGGGGACACAATTCACATGGATATAGTAAGTCTCGCTTGGGCTGCTTTAATGGTAGTCTTTACATTTTCCCTTTCACTCGTAGTATGGGGAAGAAGTGGACTCTAAGGGTACTACGAAATTTAGTTAGCGTTTTTAACTATCTAATGCAATTTAATTAATATTTTTTAATTTATTTAAAATTTGGATTCCGGTGGAGTAATGTATTAGATGAATAATAAATACCCTTCCAACAAAATTCTCCCTAAGCTTTCTATTTCGATGAACCCGCTCTTACCAGAATTATATATGGGGCAATGAGGAACAACGGATCCTTTTTTATTTCTTTTTTTTTTTCAAATTGATTGTAATCAATACCAATCAAATAGATGAAGCAAATAAATAGAATTGGAGTGCTATATACATTACATATATGATGGATGAAGATACGATACATATTTGATTTTAGATTGATCTATATTAAGCCTCTATCTTTATAGAGTACACCTTTATAGATTAAATAACACTAAAAAAAATAAAATAAATAGTATGGTAGAAAGAAATATATGACTCTTTCTACCATACTATCCAATCTCATAGAATACTGCTGATTCTAGTCCGCTCATTTTATTTAAGACGCAAAATGGGAATCCTTCTTATTTTTGATTTCATTTCTTCAATCATTGATAAGAACTACGAAGTCAAGTTTCATTCAAACAAATTTATTCAAATTAATTATTTTGACTGACTGTTTTTACGTATATGATAAGTAAAAAAGCAGTAGGAACTAGAATGAACAGTGCAGTAGCAATAAATGCAAGAATATTTACTTCCATAATCTAATCTTTCGTTTTTTTTTTTACTTCGCAATAACTCGGGATTTAATCCCATAGAGCCCCATAGAGATGATAAATCTTTCGCCTGTAAATTCAATGGGATGAATTACATCTCGATGATATTGAATCGGCTCAATATCATGAATAACAATATCTGAGCTATCAAATCGATTCATCCTCGAGAATTGAATAGTATAACATAGGAAGATCTTTTATCCATACCGAATCCAAAATTATATTTCTAATCCAATCAAAAATTCCTTTATTTTGCTTTTTTTCCATTCTTTTCTATAACCTACCGCCTTCCGGGTACAATCATCTGATGAAGTATCATCTAACCGTGTTTCCACTTCCATTGGTTACAAACCCAACCAAAGAATCGAAATGAAATGGAAAAAAGGACGGAGTGAGGTTCTAAACCCCGTTTTTTTTATGATCTAATTTTCTTGGAAGACAAAGAAGTGTGATAAAGATGAGTCCCGTTATAAAATATAAAAGATCTAATATTCCATCAAATGCACTGTTTGTTCTGTCTTCGGTGGGACCTTTACCTTAGGAAGGAAAAAAGATTCTTCATTCTCTTGATAAGAGGGACAGTATCCTTATTTGATTTTTCTTTTATTAATATCCTCTTTCTTTGGATTAGTACTGGTGGGACGCATATATCAAAAGTTCAGTGTGCAATTTGAATGAGATAAATTGTGTCAAATTCGTAATTGAGATTACACACGACCGGAATCGGAAAAGGAAATAGGTTAAATTTGAATATGAAAAGTATTCTCTCAGTGTAACTATGTTACATTCATTTTTTATCATATTGTACAAGAAAAGAAAGTAATTCCATTTGTGTATGTGCTCCCCAGAAACATATTGTATTCTATTCCATTAGACGGATCAGGAGCAAGTGAAAAAGTCAGACCCAGTATGGTTATGGTATTCTTGGAATTATGAATATGATGCTACCAAGACTTGTACTGATCTACATATGCCTCTCTCCCACCAATCGGTACTAGTTGAAATAATGGAAATTTCCCGATTTGTTTGATGAGAAATACGAAATGAAAAGAAAATAATAAATCAAGATCTTCGTTGGGAATAAAATTCTGCTCCTTGTCTCCCTTTTCATCCCCCTTTTCATAGAAAAGAAAAAGAGAGATGAATTGAGTATTTATTGGGTCCGCCGGGACTGACGGGGCTCGAACCCGCAGCTTCCGCCTTGACAGGGCGGTGCTCTGACCAATTGAACTACAATCCCAAGGAAATAAGGTGTATAGAATATAGATTCTTATGATCTCCGTTAATCATCCTGCTGTAACCGGGACGCGGGTGATATATTGATATCCCATGCTTTAGTAAAGAGTGACATGACATGAATTAATAAGTAATTCTTTTGTTATTGCCAAATCGATTCAGAATCAATCTTTCAATGAACAAAAAGACTCTTTTTTGTTCTTTACTCTTTTCCTTAGACTTTATACTTACAGATCCTGATAGGAATCTAGATCATTAAGAAGATCATAATTTTTGAGAACAAATAAATAAAAGTAGGGATATATCAGAAAGTTTTATTTTTGTGATTCTTCTGTATCAGGCATTTCTGGAAAAAAAATGGGTTATATAATTTCATCTTGGATTAGCGAATTATTGGGCCGAGCTGGATTTGAACCAGCGTAGACATATTGCCAACGAATTTACAGTCCGTCCCCATTAACCGCTCGGGCATCGACCCCGGACAAATCAATTCTCGACCTATTGATAATCCACGA